GGTGGCTCTTTGGTTAGGTATTGGGGCAACATTACCTATTGATAAATCTTTAACTTTAGGTCTTTTTTAAATTGATTTAATTGTAAAATAAAATACGAGGACAGACGTATCTAGGGAATAGTCGCTTCAAAGCGAATTCCCCCTGGTATTATCTAGGGGATAGTCGCTTCAAATTGAATTTTCCCTAGATAACATCTATTCAATTCAATTTTTTATCTATTCTATTTTTTTGCGAATATATTATAGATTGTCTTAAAGATTTCAAATTAATTTTCTTTATTTAGATTATTTAGAAATTAGAAAAAAAAAATGATAATAACCATAAATCCAATGGATTTAAATTTGATTCTTTGCAAAATCAATTGCGAAATGCTTTTCTATTTCTAGAATTCTCAATATTTCTTTGACATCTTCTATGCAAAGATCCTTAATTTTCATAAGGTCTTCTTGACTCTTATTTAAAAGGTCCGATAATGTATGTATATTGGACTTTTTGAGACAATTATAAATCTTAGGAGTCAATTCTGATTGGTCAATAAAAATATATTTCAATGCTATTTCTTGTTGATTTTTCTTTAGTTTAACCAATTTATTATGAAAAGTAAAAAGGGGTAAAGTACCCTTATGTTGGCTTTTTTCTAAATGTAAGTTTTCTTCTTCTGCCTGTAAAAAAGGAATAAATAAATCAATCAAATGCCGAGAGGCTTCATGAAGTGCTTCTTTAGGAGTTAAACTCCCATTTGTCCATATTTCTAGAAAAAGTATCTCTTGCTTTTCATTCCCATTTCCATAAGAATGAACACTATGATTCACATTTCGAACGGGCATGAATACAGCATCGATTGGATAACTTCCATTTTGAAAGTTATTTGGCGATTTTATACAATAGCCACGAGTCCTTTCGATTTGTAAGCCAATACACAAGTCAATTGGTTCCGTTAGAATAGCTATATGCTGTGTATTATCAACGATTTGCACCGAAGGTGGTAAGATGATATCTTGAGCAGTTACATATCCAGGGCCTTTGACACAAATAGACGCGTCACAAGTTCCATACAAATTGCTTCTCAATACAATTTCTTTCAAATTCATTAAAATTTCATGTACTGATTCTTGAATCCCTGCTAGAGTAGAAAATTCGTGTGGTATTTTCTCAGATTTTGCGCGTGTGATACACGTTCCTTCTAGTTCTCCAAGCAAACCCCTTCGCATCGCAATGCCTATTGTGTCCGCTTGACCCTTCATAAGCGGAGACATAATAAAGCGTCCATAAAAAAGACGTTTACTGTCGGCTCTTGATTCAACACACTTCCACTGTAGTGTCCGAGTAGATATTGTTACTTTCTCTCGAACCATAAGAATGTTTGTTATTTTTGATCAAATCATTGAATTATTTATTTCTCTTGAAATCTCTTCAATGTTTATATTTTTACAATGTTTACAATGTTTAGATTTTTACACACGTCGTTTTTTGGGGGGCCTGCAGCCATTATGTGGCATAGGGGTTACATCCCGGACGAAACTTAATAATATACCACTTCTACGAATAGCTCTTAATGCCGCATCTCGTCCGAGACCGGGGCCTTTTATCATGACTTCAGCTCGTTGCATACCTTGATCCACTACTGTCCGAATAGCATTTCCAGCTGCGGTTTGAGCAGCAAACGGTGTCCCTCTTCTTGTGCCCCTGAACCCGCACATTCCGGCGGAAGACCATGAGATCACCCGCCCCCGTACGTCTGTAACCGTCACAATAGTATTGTTGAAACTTGCTTGAACATGAATAACTCCTTTTGGTATTTTACGCGCATTCTTACGTGAACTAATACGGCCATTCCTGCGCGAACCAATTCTAGGTAAAGGTTTTGCCATATTTTATGTTATCATCTTATAAATAGAAGCCAGGTGTCTATGGATATATCCATGTCATGTCAAAATAAATCTTTTTTTTTATTTATATATCGGATCGGATGCCTTAAAGATAAAGAAGATAAAGAGTCCCGGTTTCGAAGGACTAGCCTTGTCTTTGCTTATGTCTCGGATTGGAACAAATTACTCTAATTCGTCCCCGTCTACGTATTAGTCGGCATTTTTCACAAATTTTACGAGCGGAGGCCCTTATTTTCATATTTGTCATTCCTTAATTTTGAATATACATGTGTTTTTGAAGAAAATAAGTTTCGTTAAATTTTCCAATCTGGAATTATATCTCTATGAAAGTGAAAGGAATATGGAAGTTGAAAAAAAAAACTACCTAATCATTCGAATTTTTGTTGTGTAGTCTATAGATTAGACGTTCTCTGGTCGAATCATATCGACTTACTTCCATTTTTATTTTTACTCTATGCCTTAGTAGTCTACGGATAAAACAAAACTATGTCGGATTTTTTCTGAAACATAACCTAAAATCCGATCTTCATTATCGAAACAAACTTGAGAGATACCATTAGTAAGTGATTCAACAATTAAACCCTCTTGACTTGACTCTATTTTTATTCTTTCATTCCAGCTAAAACCTCGTGAAGTATCAAGTATCAATTAATATAATGCAGGAAAAATAATAAAAATAATATTAGAACCCTTTTCTTTCTTCTTTCTATTTTTTTTTTTTTCACAAACAGGAAGTCCGGATAAAATTTGGATATCCGAGAGGAAAGATTACCATATATAACACAAGATTTCTCCACCGATTTTTTCTAGTCGAGCCTCCCGGTCTGTCATTATACCCCGAGAGGTAGAAAGAATTACAATCCCCATCCCGCCTAGAATTCTAGGAATTTTTTGATAGTTAGAATAGATTCGTAGACCGGGCCGACTTATTCGTTTTAAATTTAGATTAGTTCCATATGATCCTTTCCTATTTCTTCTATGTCGTAGAGTTAAAACAACAAAAAATTTCTTACCTTCCTGGTGTTTCCTCACATTTTCAATAAAACCTTCTTGCAAAAGTATTTTAATAAATTTTTCGGTGATGTTAGTAAATGCTAGTCGGACAGTTCTTTTTCTATCCGTGTCCGCATTTCGTATAGAGGTTATTATGTCAGCAATAGTGTCTCTCCCCATGATAAACTAAATTTATTGGTGCCTCATAATTTTGATATAATCAACATATTTTTCTTTTTTTTTTTTTGTTTGTTTTTTTTTTATCATATGAATTCATTTTTTTTTTATTATTTTAGAGGTATATGCATGAACTCCAATCTACTAATTTCTTTCATTTTTAATTAATTTTTTTTAATTAATTTTCTAATTTATTCTAATTTACTTTAATTAATTCCATTCAAATACTATAACTATATCGGGGTCTTATCTTATATCTTACAATGTTTTATCTTAAAATACTTCAGGTGCTAATGAAACTATTTTAGTGAAATTTAACTGTCTCAATTCCCGGGCGATTGCACCAAAAATTCTAGTTCCTTTTGGATTTCCGTCTTGATCAATGACAACTGCAGCATTGTCATCATATCTTATTATTATGCCGTTGTCACGTTTGAGTTCTTTACAAGTACGTACAATTACAGCTCTGATTACTTCGGATCTTTCTAGAGGTGAATTTGGTACGGCTTCTTTGATTACAGCAACAATAATGTCACCGATATGTGCATATCGCCGATTACTAGTCCCCATGATTCGAATACATATTAATTTTCGGGCTCCACTGTTATCTGCTACACTCAAATGGGTCTGAGATTGGATCATATCATTTTTTTAATCTGTTATTTCAATGCAAAGGGCAAAAAAAAAGAAATATTTTTGTTCAAAAAAAAAAAAATAAACGTTCGATTTTTGTTTTTTTAATCCTAAAGGATTTTTTCCTTTGGTTTTTCTATTCCTATCTCGAAATAATGAATTGAGTTTGTATAGGCATTTTTGACGCTGCTATTGAAATAGCCTTTCTAGCTATATTTTCTGTTACTCCGTCCATTTCATAAAGTATTCTGCCAGGTTTAACGACAGCTACCCAATATTCGGGGGATCCTTTCCCCGATCCCATACGTGTTTCTGTAGGTCTTGCAGTAACAGGTTTGTCAGGAAATATACGTACCCATATTTTTCCCCCGCGGCGCGCATTTCTTGTCATTGCCCGTCGTCCCGCTTCTATTTGTCTAGATGTAATCCAAGCGGGTTCAAGTGCCTGAAGAGCATATCTACCGAAAGAAATACAATTACCTCGATAAGACATTCCTTTCATTCTTCCTCTATGTTGCTTACGGAATCTGGTTCTTTTGGGGTTATAGTAGATGGTCGTTTATCAATTCCATCCCTACTACAGAACCGGACATGAGAGTTTCTTCTCATCCAGCTCCTCGCGAATGAAATGATTAAAAAAATATACATGTAATAATATACTATACTAAAGCATGGTATTTGGTGGGATTTCTCTTGTTATTATAAATTTGTATTATTAGAAATTTGTATATTTTTGTATTATTTTATTTTCTATTCTATCGAATTTTATATGACTATGTATTCGATTTCTGGTTTTCATTCTGTTTATATATTTTATATAGTCAATATGTTATCAGATTGTTTTGTTTAAAATTTTTAAATTTAATAACATAAAAACCTTCGCGGGCGAATATTTACTATTTCAATAATTATTTTACTATTTCAATAATTATTTCATTTGTGGAAGTAATCCATTAGCTTTTAGAATAAAGACTAAATAGAAATGAATTGTCTACTGGTTCCTTTCTTTTCTTTCGCCATCCTGCCCAATAAATCAGTACTGATTTATTGGTTCCGTCGTCCTCATCACTTCCCAATTAATGGTTAGGTCCTACTTTTACAATGGAGTCCTGAATAAAATCAAATTGAATGAAATTTGTTATTGAGTCAATTTTCTCAGTCTTTATTGGCTCCAGGCTCTTGATTTTTTGTTCTATGAATAGATTCATTTAATTATAGAGAATAGATTCATTTAATTATAGATCAATCTCTATTGATGCTTTATTACATTCATTGGCTTTTCTAAAATGAATCATAGACCTTACATA